ATATTGGAATTAAAATAGAAGAAGTCAGTAAAAAGGTGTCTAGATGGTCATACAAATTAACCGAGGATTTGTTGGAAGAAGAGGAAAAAGAAAATGAAGAAGAATTAGAAGAAGAAGAGCATGAGATTCATTCAAGAAGAGCCAAACGTGTTGTAATTTATAACGATAATGATCAAAATACCAATTCTATTTCTAGTACTAAGAATGCTAGTAACAATGAGAAAAATGATAATAAAACGGAAGAGGAAGAGGAAGAGGAAGAGGAAGAGGAAGAGGAAGAGGTAGCTCTGATACGTTACTCCCAACAATCGTGTTTTCGTCGCAATCTAATCAAAGGATCCATGCGCGCTCAAAGACGTAAAACAGTTATTTGGGACCTCTTTCAAGTAAATGCGCATTCCCCACTTTTTTTGGACCGTATAGACAAAACATCTTTTTTTTATTCTTTTCATATTAATGAAATGAAGAATCTTATTTTGAGGAATTGGATGGGTAGAGAACGAGAATCTGAATTTAAAATTTTAGATTCCCATTTTGAAAATGAAGAGACAAAAGAAGAAAAGGATAAAAAAGAACGTATAGAAATATCAGAAGCTTGGGATACCTTTGTATTTATTCAAGCAATAAGAGGTTTAATGTTAGTAATCCAATCTTTTTTTAGAAAATACATTATATTGCCTTCATTTATAATAGCTAAAAATATTTTACGTATGTTATTATTTCAATTCCCCGAGTGGTACGAGGATTTGAAGGAATGGAATAGAGAAATGCATATTAAATGCACCTATAATGGTGTTCAATTATCAGAAACAGAATTTCCCCAAGATTGGTTAACAGACGGCATTCAGATAAAGATTCTATATCCTTTCTGTCTAAAACCTTGGCGAAAAGCTAAGGTACGATCTCATCATAGAGATCGAGGAGATTCAAAATATAAAAACCAAAATTTTTGTTTTTTAACAGTCTGGGGAATGGAAGCAGAACTTCCCTTTGGTTCTCCCCGAAAACGACCTTCTTTTTTTGAACCTATTTATAAAGAACTCAAAAAAAGAAATAGAAGGGTAAAAAATAAGATTTTACAAGTTATAAACTTTTTGAAGGAAAGAATAAAATCCTTTATATTTATAAAAGTTAGAAAAGAAAAAACAAAATGGGTCACTAAAATATTTATAGTTATCAAACTCATAATGAAAAAATTGGAAAAAATAAATCCAATTTTTTTATTTGAGTTGAGGAAAGAAAAAGTATATGAAATGAAGGAAAACGAAAAAGATTTACAAAAAAATAAAAAGATTCTTCGCGAATCATCTGTTCGAATTCGACCAAAAAATTGGTTAAATTATTCACTAATAGAAAGAAGAATGAAAGATCTTTCTGATAAGACAATAAAAATCAGGAATCAAATAGAACGAAACGAAAAAGAAAAAAAAAAAGATATAGTTCTAATTTATGATAATAAAAGGCCGGAATCTTTGAAAATCTTAAAAAGGAAAAATATCCGATTAATGCGTAAATCGCACTACTTTATAAAATCATTCATTGAAAAAATATACATAGATATTTTACTATGTACCATTAGCATTCCTAAGATCAATGCACAACTTTTCTTTAAATCAAAAAAAAATATCTTTAATAAATCCATTTACAACAATAAAAGAAATAAAGAACAAGAAGGAATTGATGAAACAAATCAAAATACAATGAAGTTTCATTTTGGTTTGACTATAAAAAAGTTGTTTTCAAATACTTATAGTACTGAGAATAGGAATCCAAATTCCGATACTTATTGGAACTTATCTTCCCTATCTCAAGCATATGTATTTTACAAATTATCACAAACCCAATTACTTAATAAGGATCGCTTGAGACCTGTATTTCAATATAAAGGAAACTCTCCTTTTTTTAAGGAAAAATTAAAAGACTCTTGTATGATAATGATACACGGAATATTTGATTCCAAATCAAGACATAATAAAATTCATTCGTATGTAATGAACGAATGGAAAAACTGGTTAAAAGGTCATTATCAATACGATCCATCTCAAAAAAAATGGTCTCGATTAGTAACTAAAGAATGGCGAAATAGAATCAATCAACGCTGTATGATTCAAAACCAAAACAAGGAATCAATCCAATTGGATTTATATCAAAAATACCAATTCATTCATTCCATGAAAAAAAATAACTATGCAGCGGATTCTTTTATGAGTCAAAAAGAAAAATGGAAAAAAAATCACAGATATGATCTTTTATCATCTAAATACATAAGTCCTCCTAATTCATATATTTCTGGATCAACATTAGAATTTGAAATAAACGGGGATCGAGAAATTCCATATCATTTCAATACATCGAAACCCGAATCATTTTATGTATTAGTAAGTATACCTAGTAATAATTATCTAGAAAAAGGATATATTATTGATAGGAATATAAATTTGGATAGAAAATATTTTGATTGTAGAATTCCTCATTTTTGTTTTAGAAAGAATATTGAGATCTGGACCAATGCACATATTGGCATGACGATTCATAAAAATACTAAGACTGAAATTAAAAATTTTAAAAAAATGAAAAAAAAAGATCTTTTTTCTACTACGGTTCGTCAAGACATCAAACCATGCAATCAAAAAAGAAACTTTTTTGATTGCATGGGAATGCATCAAGAGGGGTTCTCTGATACTGCATCAAATCATAATACTATATCCAATCTCGAATCTTGGTTCTTCCCAGAATTTGTGCAACTTTTTAACATATATAAGATTCAACCTTGGATCATTCCAATCAAATCGCTCTTTTTTCATTTTAATAAAAATGAAAAAATAAATATAAATACAAAGAAAAATCCTCATGAATCGTCTAATAAAAAAGATCTTGAATTAGTAAATTACAAGCAGGAAGAACAAGAACAACAGGATCAAGGAAATCTTATATCGAATCTACGAAAACAAAAGAATAAAAAAGCTGTTGAAGAAGATTACGCAAGATTAGACATAGAAATTAAAAAGGGTAGAAAAAAAAAAAAATCTCAATATAAGAGAAAAAAACAAACGGAACTAGATTACTTTTTGAAAAAATATTTCCTTTTTCAATTAAGATGGGCTGATCCCTTGAATCAAAGAATAATGAACAATATTAGGGTATATTGTCTCCTACTTAGACTGATAAACCCAAAGGAAATTGCCATATCCTCGATTCAAAGAGGTGAAATAAATCTAGACGAAATGCTAATTCAAAAGGAGCTAGTTCTTACAGAATTGATAAGAAAGGGAATATTTATTATTGAACCAATTCGTCTATCTATAAGAAGGGACGGAAAATCTATTGTATATCAAACTATGGATATTTCATTGGTTGAGAAGAAGAAGCACCAAACAAATAGAAAATACGCAAAAAAAAGACATATTGAGAAAGAGGGGTTTGAAAAATCCATTCCACGATACAGCCACTTATTTTTTAGTGAAGACAAAAATCATTATGATTTCCTTATTCCTGAAAATATTCTATCTCCTAGGCATCGGAGAGAATTTAGAATTCGAATTTGTTTCAATTCACGGAATTGGAATGTTTTGGATAGAAATCCAAGATTTTGCAATGAAAAGAAAATAAAAAACTGTGGACAATTTTTGAATCAGAACAAGCATATTAACACCGATGCAAAAAATTTAATTAAATTCAAATTGTTTCTTTGGCCCAATTATCGATTAGAAGATTTAGCTTGTATGAATCGTTATTGGTTTGATACCAATAACAGCAGTCGTTTCAGTATGTCAAGAATACATATGTATTCACAATTCAGAATGAATTCAATTCAAATGCAAAATTAAAAAATTTTTATTTTTATATTTTTTTTTATATTTTATAGTGGATTTCCTACATATCGTGTGACATATTCTGTAGATGAAAGCCGAAATATATAGACTGTATAACATTAGAATTTCTAACACATGATGCTGATTTCATAGTGTATCCATTTTCACTAGGAGTAGCAGAATCTTTTTAGTTTAAGTAAAACGAAATCGTTCTATTTCGTGAATGCATATATTTATCAGACCCTTTTTATCCAATATCCAAATCCAATTTTCAATTGGATAAAATATACAAAACAAATAAACATAAATACATAAACAAAAAACAAATTAGTATATGAATAAATGAAATCCAATTTCGATTTATACTAGATGAAAATAACTGTCATAATAAATCTTATTATTTTTCCTGATCGGTAAAATTCACAGAAAATAAAAATTTTAATTTATTTTATGGTCAAAAATTCATTTATCTCAGTTATTCCACAAGAAGAAAAAGACGAAAATAGTGGGTCTGTTGAATTTCAAGTATTCCATTTCACCAGTAAGATACGGAGACTTACTTCACATTTAGAATTGCACAAAAGAGATTTTTTATCACAAAGGGGTCTGCGAATAATTCTGGGAAAACGTCAACGATTATTGACTTATTTGTCAAAGAAAAATAAAGTGCGTTATAAGAGATTAATGGATCAGTTAGATATTCGGGAACCAAAAACTCGTTAATTTAAATTAAATTTATTATTTGAGTTTATTATTATTTATTATTAGCCTTGTTATTTTTTTTTTTTTTTATAGAATTTACATTTTATATATGACTATATGAATATGAATAGGATTATTTAGAATTACTAGAATTATACTAAATTCAATTTAAATTAGGATAAATTAGGATATATATATATATGAAAAATGAAAATATAATGAAAATATAATATATTTAATATTAAGAAAATAAACATGATTCGTATGTACAACTCATATTTCATGGTTATTCAAACGTAAATCAAAGGATCTTGGCCCTTTCTCATAAACAGATTTTAAAATCTATTGATTCTAGAAATTTTTTAAAATCATTGATTCGTCTGGTATCTACAATAGAAAATATATGATTTCCATCATTTTCTAATTAAAATTTTATCAGATCGAAAATCTTTTGTGTTCAAAACTTAAATTTATAGACCCAATGTCGCATTCAGTAAAAATTTATGATACATGTATAGGGTGTACCCAATGTGTACGAGCTTGTCCCACGGATGTATTAGAAATGATACCTTGGGACGGATGTAAAGCTAAGCAAATTGCTTCCGCGCCAAGAACCGAGGATTGTGTAGGTTGTAAGAGATGTGAATCCGCTTGCCCAACGGATTTTTTGAGTGTCCGTGTTTATTTATGGCATGAAACAACTCGCAGCATGGGTCTTTCTTATTGATATGTAACAAAAAACTCCCCTTGAATCATTTGATTCCTCTTTACCGAGAAAGCTCCGTACTCGAGAAAATAAAATATATTATTCTTCTCCCGAGCACGGAGTTTTCTGGTCAAAATTTATCTTGTCTTTATCACGAGTTATTTTCCTTCATAAAGGAAATAAGGCGTATAGGAGGGATACTATATGTATATGTATCCTGGAGCTCCCTCTAATGACCTATGTATTTTGTTCCAATTGGACGATCCATTAAACCAATTGAAGGAAGATTCTAAATGGATAAATATTTTTTTATTTTCACTGGAGACTGGGAATCGATGGACTTTCCATAGGACCCATTTTACTGACAGGATTTATCACTTGAACCAACAAACATTAGATTTCGAAAAATTAGCTAATCAATCATATCCCGCAGCATTGGAAATAATATTCCATTTTGGTTTTCTTATAGCTTATGCTGTCAAATCGCCGATGATACCCCTACATACATGATTACCAGATACCCACGGGGAAGCGCATTACAGTACATGTATGCTTCTAGCTGGAATCTTATTAAAGATGGGAACATATGGATTGATTCGGATCAATATGGAATTGTTAGCTCACGCTCATTCTAAATTCTCTCTCTGGTTGATCATAGTAGGAATAATACAAATCTTTTATGCAGCTTCAACATCTCTTGGTCAACGCAATTTTGAAAAGCATATTGCCTATTCTTACGTATCTCATATGGGTTTCATAATTATAGGAATTGGTTCTATAACTGGCATGGGACTCAATGGAGCCATTTTACAAATACTCTCTCATGGATTGATCGGTGCTGCACTTTTTTCTTAGCAGAAACGAGTTGGGATAGAATACGTTTTGTTTATCTCGACGAGATGGTGGGGAATATCTATCCCAATGGAAAAAATATTTATATTTACCATGTTTAGTAGTTTCTCGATGGCTTCTCTTGTATTACCAGGAATGAGTGGTTTTGTTGCAGAATTCTTAGTCTTTTTTGGAATAATTACTAACCAAAAATATCTTTTCATGCCAAAAATGTTAATTACTTTTGTAATAGCAATTGGAATGATATTAACTCCTATTTTTTTATTGTCTATGTTACGTCATATTTTCTATGAATACAAGCTATTCAATATACCAAACTATAAATTTTCATATTCTGGACCGCGAAAACTATTTCTTTCGATCTGTATCTTTCTACCTGTAATAGGAATTGAGATTTATCCTGATTTCGTTCTTCCGTTATCGGTTGACAAGGTACAAGTTATATTAGCTAATAATTTTGATTATTTTTATAGAAAATAGATACTAATTCTTTTTATAGCTTAGAAAATTCTAATTAATTAGAAGGAAAGTCTTATAATTCTTTGACTTTCATCTTTTCACGATTCTTCATTGTACAATGAAAAAAATGAAGAGTGAATTAGAATTGTAATGAAATACATCTAGAGTTTTTGAGAACCATTTGAATAATTCCTCCATTCAAACGGTTTTCAAAAACTCGCACAAATACTCATTGTCTATCAGACGATGTTTTTATGTGTTCTTCATGTAGTTTATTTTATTCAATTAGATATAAATGGGAATGAACCATAACTATGGAACCCGATTCCTAATAGATTGATCCCAAAATAGCATATCCAAATTAGGAGAAATCCTATAGAAGCCACAAATGCCGAATTTGTGCCTTGGTCTTGCAATTTTTTATTTGTTCTAATATGTAAATAGATTGCAAATATGGTCCAAGTAATAAATGCCCAAGTTTCCTTAGGATCCCAATTCCAATAAGAACCCCATGCTTCATTAGCCCATACTGCTCCAGAAAGAATGCCTATGGTTAAAAAGGTAAACCCTAAACTAATGACACGATAACTCCAATAATCCAAACGCTGAATTAATTGATATTTGTAAAAATTTAGAAATGAGAGAAAAGAAGTCTTTTTAAATACACTTTCTTTTTCGTTCAAATATTCTATCGTACCAACAAAGAAAAATGACTTCCTTAAGCTTATAAAATTCTTGTTCAAAAAAAAATCGATATTTTTTCGAAATGTAATCACTATAAGAGCAACTGATAATAATGATCCGCATAAAAGAACTGCATAGCTCAATAGCATCATACTGACATGCATCATTAACCAGTGAGATTGTAGAGCAGGTACTAATATTGCGGATTGATGCATTTCAATTGAAAGACCTGACGTGGCAAAACCTTGGGTAAAAATGACACTTGGTGCAGTTATTGTGCTTAAATAATTTTTATGATTCCCAAGATATGGAATCATATGAATAATGGAGAAACTCCACGAAAGGAAGATTAATGATTCATATAAATTACTTAAGGGAAAATGTCCTGAAGAAATCCAACGAATAACTAAAAACCCTGTTATAGAGAAAAAAGTAGCTATCATCCCCTTTTCTGACGAATTACGCAATCCTTCTATTTCATAGACTAATAAGTTCATCAAATGAATCATAATCACAATTGAGATGATCGAAAAGGAAATATGAGTTAATATATGTTCTAAGGTCACAAATATCATAAACATAAAAAAGGGTACCTATTAAATAATAAATAATTGAAATTGGAGATTAAAATAAATATTAAAAAAAAAATACAATCAATATACATTAATAATACATTAGTAAATGTCAATTATTTGTCTTCCAAGTCAAAAATCGAAAATTTTAAGTTCTTTAAGACATATCAATTAAGATTTTTAAAAACGTTTTTTTGTCCCAAAAAAAAACTTTTTGACTGTCCGGTAGAAACAGATTTAGCTAAAGAAAAAGCTTTTACTGCCGCTAAAGAGCCTTTTTTTTTCCAAGGATTTCTACGAATATGCTTTTTTGACATAGAAGTACGTTTTTTTGGAACTGCCATTCAAAGATAGGTGACTCATTTTTATGGTTGTATGTGAAAGACATATATTGTTCAAAATGGATTACTCTTTATTAGTCATTACCTATAGTGATTCCATCAATATCAATAATATAAGAGCATAACTTTGAAAAATAAATAAAAAAAAAACGAATTCAAATTCAATATCAATATTCTTTAATATTCAATAAAAAAGAAATATAAAATATAAAGAGATCCATAATTGAACTATAATAAATTAAGAAATCCTAAATCTATAAAACATAAATATAAATGGAAATATATAAAATATCTATAAATTTTATAATCTTACATAAATACAATCTAATGTTAAGGGAAAATATAATTATTAAAAATAATTATATTATATTAAAAAATAATTATATTATATTAAATAATAATATAAATATATAATTATATAATTTTATTATATAATTTTCATATAATTTTATGCCGCCACTCGGACTCGAACCGAGATGCTCTAGCACTGCTTCCTAAGAGCAGCGTGTCTACCAATTTCACCATGGCGGCTTACCTGAAAGAATAATAGTAAATTCATGTTGAATTGTCTATCATATGGAAGTGTTCAAGTTCAATATCAAGAATATTCAGTTAGTATTTTCGTAAGTTCAGTTTTCATAAAAAACTTTTCCATTTATGTATTATAAACTATAACTATAACAGAAACCTAGCTTTTTTTATTTTATTATTGTTTTATAATTATTTATAATTATAAATTACATATATTATTATATATCATTATATATCATAATCATATTATATATTATATATTTAATTATTATATATTTATATATTATATATTTATATTTAATTATTATATATTTATATATTTTTAATTTTTATTATATATTTTATTTAATTATATTTAATATTTAGTTATAAATTATATATTTTATTTAATTAATTATATTTATAATTATATTAATTATATTTAATTATATAAATTATATATAATATTATTAAATTATATTTTAATTAATTATATTTATAATTATATTAATTATATTTAATTATATAAATTATATATAATATTATTAAATTATATATAATATTATATAATATATTATATAATATAAGAATATTTTGTATAATATTTTTATTGATTATTGAATCTTTATATTATTGATATTGAATTTGATTGAATTCGTGAGAAGGTTTTTTCTTTCCTATTAATTGTACTTTTCGAAATATAAAAACACAATTAGGATAAGACAACGAAAAATGTTAGTATTTAATTATACTAAGATACTAAGATGTTGGGTGTCTAAATTATTAGAAAGAAAAAATAGAAAGAAAAAATATCGATTTTTTTTTGAACAAGAATTTTATAAGCTTAAGGAAGTCATTTTTCTTTGTTGGTACGATAGAATATTTGAACGAAAAAGAAAGTGTATTTAAAAAGACTTCTTTTCTCTCATTTCTAAATTTTTACAAATATCAATTAATTCAGCGTTTGGATTATTGGAGTTATCGTGTCATTAGTTTAGGGTTTACCTTTTTAACCATAGGCATTCTTTCTGGAGCAGTATGGGCTAATGAAGCATGGGGTTCTTATTGGAATTGGGATCCTAAGGAAACTTGGGCATTTATTACTTGGACCATATTTGCAATCTATTTACATATTAGAACAAATAAAAAATTGCAAGACCAAGGCACAAATTCGGCATTTGTGGCTTCTATAGGATTTCTCCTAATTTGGATATGCTATTTTGGGATCAATCTATTAGGAATCGGGTTCCATAGTTATGGTTCATTCCCATTTATATCTAATTGAATAAAATAAACTACATGAAGAACACATAAAAACATCGTCTGATAGACAATGAGTATTTGTGCGAGTTTTTGAAAACCGTTTGAATGGAGGAATTATTCAAATGGTTCTCAAAAACTCTAGATGTATTTCATTACAATTCTAATTCACTCTTCATTTTTTTCATTGTACAATGAAGAATCGTGAAAAGATGAAAGTCAAAGAATTATAAGACTTTCCTTCTAATTAATTAGAATTTTCTAAGCTATAAAAAGAATTAGTATCTATTTTCTATAAAAATAATCAAAATTATTAGCTAATATAACTTGTACCTTGTCAACCGATAACGGAAGAACGAAATCAGGATAAATCTCAATTCCTATTACAGGTAGAAAGATACAGATCGAAAGAAATAGTTTTCGCGGTCCAGAATATGAAAATTTATAGTTTGGTATATTGAATAGCTTGTATTCATAGAAAATATGACGTAACATAGACAATAAAAAAATAGGAGTTAATATCATTCCAATTGCTATTACAAAAGTAATTAACATTTTTGGCATGAAAAGATATTTTTGGTTAGTAATTATTCCAAAAAAGACTAAGAATTCTGCAACAAAACCACTCATTCCTGGTAATACAAGAGAAGCCATCGAGAAACTACTAAACATGGTAAATATAAATATTTTTTCCATTGGGATAGATATTCCCCACCATCTCGTCGAGATAAACAAAACGTATTCTATCCCAACTCGTTTCTGCTAAGAAAAAAGTGCAGCACCGATCAATCCATGAGAGAGTATTTGTAAAATGGCTCCATTGAGTCCCATGCCAGTTATAGAACCAATTCCTATAATTATGAAACCCATATGAGATACGTAAGAATAGGCAATATGCTTTTCAAAATTGCGTTGACCAAGAGATGTTGAAGCTGCATAAAAGATTTGTATTATTCCTACTATGATCAACCAGAGAGAGAATTTAGAATGAGCGTGAGCTAACAATTCCATATTGATCCGAATCAATCCATATGTTCCCATCTTTAATAAGATTCCAGCTAGAAGCATACATGTACTGTAATGCGCTTCCCCGTGGGTATCTGGTAATCATGTATGTAGGGGTATCATCGGCGATTTGACAGCATAAGCTATAAGAAAACCAAAATGGAATATTATTTCCAATGCTGCGGGATATGATTGATTAGCTAATTTTTCGAAATCTAATGTTTGTTGGTTCAAGTGATAAATCCTGTCAGTAAAATGGGTCCTATGGAAAGTCCATCGATTCCCAGTCTCCAGTGAAAATAAAAAAATATTTATCCATTTAGAATCTTCCTTCAATTGGTTTAATGGATCGTCCAATTGGAACAAAATACATAGGTCATTAGAGGGAGCTCCAGGATACATATACATATAGTATCCCTCCTATACGCCTTATTTCCTTTATGAAGGAAAATAACTCGTGATAAAGACAAGATAAATTTTGACCAGAAAACTCCGTGCTCGGGAGAAGAATAATATATTTTATTTTCTCGAGTACGGAGCTTTCTCGGTAAAGAGGAATCAAATGATTCAAGGGGAGTTTTTTGTTACATATCAATAAGAAAGACCCATGCTGCGAGTTGTTTCATGCCATAAATAAACACGGACACTCAAAAAATCCGTTGGGCAAGCGGATTCACATCTCTTACAACCTACACAATCCTCGGTTCTTGGCGCGGAAGCAATTTGCTTAGCTTTACATCCGTCCCAAGGTATCATTTCTAATACATCCGTGGGACAAGCTCGTACACATTGGGTACACCCTATACATGTATCATAAATTTTTACTGAATGCGACATTGGGTCTATAAATTTAAGTTTTGAACACAAAAGATTTTCGATCTGATAAAATTTTAATTAGAAAATGATGGAAATCATATATTTTCTATTGTAGATACCAGACGAATCAATGATTTTAAAAAATTTCTAGAATCAATAGATTTTAAAATCTGTTTATGAGAAAGGGCCAAGATCCTTTGATTTACGTTTGAATAACCATGAAATATGAGTTGTACATACGAATCATGTTTATTTTCTTAATATTAAATATATTATATTTTCATTATATTTTCATTTTTCATATATATATATATCCTAATTTATCCTAATTTAAATTGAATTTAGTATAATTCTAGTAATTCTAAATAATCCTATTCATATTCATATAGTCATATATAAAATGTAAATTCTATAAAAAAAAAAAAAAATAACAAGGCTAATAATAAATAATAATAAACTCAAATAATAAATTTAATTTAAATTAACGAGTTTTTGGTTCCCGAATATCTAACTGATCCATTAATCTCTTATAACGCACTTTATTTTTCTTTGACAAATAAGTCAATAATCGTTGACGTTTTCCCAGAATTATTCGCAGACCCCTTTGTGATAAAAAATCTCTTTTGTGCAATTCTAAATGTGAAGTAAGTCTCCGTATCTTACTGGTGAAATGGAATACTTGAAATTCAACAGACCCACTATTTTCGTCTTTTTCTTCTTGTGGAATAACTGAGATAAATGAATTTTTGACCATAAAATAAATTAAAATTTTTATTTTCTGTGAATTTTACCGATCAGGAAAAATAATAAGATTTATTATGACAGTTATTTTCATCTAGTATAAATCGAAATTGGATTTCATTTATTCATATACTAATTTGTTTTTTGTTTATGTATTTATGTTTATTTGTTTTGTATATTTTATCCAATTGAAAATTGGATTTGGATATTGGATAAAAAGGGTCTGATAAATATATGCATTCACGAAATAGAACGATTTCGTTTTACTTAAACTAAAAAGATTCTGCTACTCCTAGTGAAAATGGATACACTATGAAATCAGCATCATGTGTTAGAAATTCTAATGTTATACAGTCTATATATTTCGGCTTTCATCTACAGAATATGTCACACGATATGTAGGAAATCCACTATAAAATATAAAAAAAAATATAAAAATAAAAATTTTTTAATTTTGCATTTGAATTGAATTCATTCTGAATTGTGAATACATATGTATTCTTGACATACTGAAACGACTGCTGTTATTGGTATCAAACCAATAACGATTCATACAAGCTAAATCTTCTAATCGATAATTGGGCCAAAGAAACAATTTGAATTTAATTAAATTTTTTGCATCGGTGTTAATATGCTTGTTCTGATTCAAAAATTGTCCACAGTTTTTTATTTTCTTTTCATTGCAAAATCTTGGATTTCTATCCAAAACATTCCAATTCCGTGAATTGAAACAAATTCGAATTCTAAATTCTCTCCGATGCCTAGGAGATAGAATATTTTCAGGAATAAGGAAATCATAATGATTTTTGTCTTCACTAAAAAATAAGTGGCTGTATCGTGGAATGGATTTTTCAAACCCCTCTTTCTCAATATGTCTTTTTTTTGCGTATTTTCTATTTGTTTGGTGCTTCTTCTTCTCAACCAATGAAATATCCATAGTTTGATATACAATAGATTTTCCGTCCCTTCTTATAGATAGACGAATTGGTTCAATAATAAATATTCCCTTTCTTATCAATTCTGTAAGAACTAGCTCCTTTTGAATTAGCATTTCGTCTAGATTTATTTCACCTCTTTGAATCGAGGATATGGCAATTTCCTTTGGGTTTATCAGTCTAAGTAGGAGACAATATACCCTAATATTGTTCATTATTCTTTGATTCAAGGGATCAGCCCATCTTAATTGAAAAAGGAAATATTTTTTCAAAAAGTAATCTAGTTCCGTTTGTTTTTTTCTCTTATATTGAGATTTTTTTTTTTTTCTACCCTTTTTAATTTCTATGTCTAATCTTGCGTAATCTTCTTCAACAGCTTTTTTATTCTTTTGTTTTCGTAGATTCGATATAAGATTTCCTTGATCCTGTTGTTCTTGTTCTTCCTGCTTGTAATTTACTAATTCAAGATCTTTTTTATTAGACGATTCATGAGGATTTTTCTTTGTATTTATATTTATTTTTTCATTTTTATTAAAATGAAAAAAGAGCGATTTGATTGGAATGATCCAAGGTTGAATCTTATATATGTTAAAAAGTTGCACAAATTCTGGGAAGAACCAAGATTCGAGATTGGATATAGTATTATGATTTGATGCAGTATCAGAGAACCCCTCTTGATGCATTCCCATGCAATCAAAAAAGTTTCTTTTTTGATTGCATGGTTTGATGTCTTGACGAACCGTAGTAGAAAAAAGATCTTTTTTTTTCATTTTTTTAAAATTTTTAATTTCAGTCTTAGTATTTTTATGAATCGTCATGCCAATATGTGCATTGGTCCAGATCTCAATATTCTTTCTAAAACAAAAATGAGGAATTCTACAATCAAAATATTTTCTATCCAAATTTATATTCCTATCAATAATATATCCTTTTTCTAGATAATTATTACTAGGTATACTTACTAATACATAAAATGATTCGGGTTTCGATGTATTGAAATGATATGGAATTTCTCGATCCCCGTTTATTTCAAATTCTAATGTTGATCCAGAAATATATGAATTAGGAGGACTTATGTATTTAGATGATAAAAGATCATATCTGTGATTTTTTTTCCATTTTTCTTTTTGACTCATAAAAGAATCCGCTGCATAGTTATTTTTTTTCATGGAATGAATGAATTGGTATTTTTGATATAAATCCAATTGGATTGATTCCTTGTTTTGGTTTTGAATCATACAGCGTTGATTGATTCTATTTCGCCATTCTTTAGTTACTAATCGAGACCATTTTTTTTGAGATGGATCGTATTGATAATGACCTTTTAACCAGTTTTTCCATTCGTTCATTACATACGAATGAATTTTATTATGTCTTGATTTGGAATCAAATATTCCGTGTATCATTATCATACAAGAGTCTTTTAATTTTTCCTTAAAAAAAGGAGAGTTTCCTTTATATTGAAATACAGGTCTCAAGCGATCCTTATTAAGTAATTGGGTTTGTGATAATTTGTAAAATACATATGCTTGAGATAGGGAAGATAAGTTCCAATAAGTATCGGAATTTGGATTCCTATTCTCAGTACTATAAGTATTTGAAAACAACTTTTTTATAGTCAAACCAAAATGAAACTTCATTGTATTTTGATTTGTTTCATCAATTCCTTCTTGTTCTTTATTTCTTTTATTGTTGTAAATGGATTTATTAAAGATATTTTTTTTTGATTTAAAGAAAAGTTGTGCATTGATCTTAGGAATGCTAATGGTACATAGTAAAATATCTATGTATATTTTTTCAATGAATGATTTTATAAAGTAGTGCGATTTACGCATTAATCGGATATTTTTCCTTTTTAAGATTTTCAAAGATTCCGGCCTTTTATTATCATAAATTAGAACTATATCTTTTTTTTTTTCTTTTTCGTTTCGTTCTATTTGATTCCTGATTTTTATTGTCTTATCAGAAAGATCTTTCATTCTTCTTTCTATTAGTGAATAATTTAACCAATTTTTTGGTCGAATTCGAACAGATGATTCGCGAAGAATCTTTTTATTTTTTTGTAAATCTTTTTCGTTTTCCTTCATTTCATATACTTTTTCTTTCCTCAACTCAAATAAAAAAATTGGATTTATTTTTTCCAATTTTTTCATTATGAGTTTGATAACTATAAATATTTTAGTGACCCATTTTGTTTTTTCTTTTCTAACTTTTATAAATATAAAGGATTTTATTCTTTCCTTCAAAAAGTTTATAACTTGTAAAATCTTATTTTTTACCCTTCTATTTCTTTTTTTGAGTTCTTTATAAATAGGTTCAAAAAAAGAAGGTCGTTTTCGGGGAGAACCAAAGGGAAGTTCTGCTTCCATTCCCCAGACTGTTAAAAAACAAAAATTTTGGTTTTTATATTTTGAATCTCCTCGATCTCTATGATGAGATCGTACCTTAGCTTTTCGCCAAGGTTTTAGACAGAAAGGATATAGAATCTTTATCTGAATGCCGTCTGTTAACCAATCTTGGGGAAATTCTGTTTCTGATAATTGAACACCATTATAGGTGCATTTAATATGCATTTCTCTATTCCATTCCTTCAAATCCTCGTACCACTCGGGGAATTGAAATAATAACATACGTAAAATATTTTTAGCTATTATAAATGAAGGCAATATAATGTATTTTCTAAAAAAAGATTGGATTACTAACATTAAACCTCTTATTGCTTGAATAAATACAAAGGTATCCCAAGCTTCTGATATTTCTATACGTTCTTTTTTATCCTTTTCTTCTTTTGTCTCTTCATTTTCAAAATGGGAATCTAAAATTTTAAATTCAGATTCTCGTTCTCTACCCATCCAATTCCTCAAAATAAGATTCTTCATTTCATTAATATGAAAAGAATAAAAAAAAGATGTTTTGTCTATACGGTCCAAAAAAAGTGGGGAATGCGCATTTACTTGAAAGAGGTCCCAAATAACTGTTTTACGTCTTTGAGCGCGCATGGATCCTTTGATTAGATTGCGACGAAAACACGATTGTTGGGAGTAACGTATCAGAGCTACCTCTTCCTCTTCCTCTTCCTCTTCCTCTTCCTCTTCCTCTTCCGTTTTATTATCATTTTTCTCATTGTTACTAGCATTCTTAGTACTAGAAATAGAATTGGTATTTTGATCATTATCGTTATAAATTACAACACGTTTGGCTCTTCTTGAATGAATCTCATGCTCTTCTTCTTCTAATTCTTCTTCATTTTCTTTTTCCTCTTCTTCCAACAAATCCTCGGTTAATTTGTATGACCATCTAGACACCTTTTTACTGACTTCTTCTATTTTAATTCCAATATCTTTCTTTTTCTTTGTTTTTTGATCTTTTGTAATTACATCGAATACAAATTGCAAAGATTTTGCTTGACTTTCTGAATCAATTATTTTTGCTTCTGTCAATAAAGGACATTTTTCAAAATTTAAAATGTGTCCGCACTCAGAAGATAATTCATCAATTGAGATGAAGGACTTTTCCGTTTTTTTTAAAAATGATTGACGGTAAATTCCTAAGGAATCATTAAGAAGTAGATCATGAATCTTATTTATCCAAAAAATTTCTACTAAATCTTCTGTATTTGTATAAGTAATTAAATGATTCATGATTGCATGTGAATAGAGTTTTTTTCGTGTTCCTCGACAAGGTCCGTTGAAAAAAGGATCATATGCTTTTGGCAAGCATTTTTTTTTATTCTCATCATCGCATAATATGGTTCTTTTTTCAAGCCTATCCAGACTAGGAGATCCCTCATTTTTTTCTATAATTTTTATTCGATTTATCAATTCATTATTCAAATTTAACTTTTTTTTTTCATTGGTATAAATCCAAGAATTAGAAAGATTTTCGTCATATATTTTTTCTCTTATGTACAAAGAAATTCTTCGTTCTAGCATTTCTGAAAATGTCGATAAACTAGGAGGATACATAAAGGATATTTTTTGTTTCCCATCACTTGTACATGTATAAAAAAAAAATTGTGACATTTCATTGCGTAAAGCATTTTCTAATTGATCATTTTCTATATATCGTAATGGACGATTCCATCGTTTATAATCGAAAAAAAAAG